AATGTCCCGAATAAATCCAACGAGTAATTAATAATCCTGTTATACAGAAAAAAGTCATTATCATGCCCTTTTTGGACGAATCATATAGTTTTTTTACGATTTCATCGACTAAAAAGGTTATCAAATGAATTGCAATTATAATTGAAACGATCGAAAAAGAAATATGAGTTAATATATGCTCTAAAGTTGAAAATATCATAAAGAGTTCCTTAATTATAAAATCTAAATCGGCAATTGAATTCATTATTGAATTCATTATAGGATCAATTTTCTTTTTTAGGAGATGACATGCCGCCACTCGGACTCGAACCGAGATGCTCTAGCACTGCTTCCTAAGAGCAGCGTGTCTACCAATTTCACCATAGCGGCCTGTTGACCTCATAATAGCCTATGAATAGGTAATCGTCTAGATTTAAGAATTCAATTGGGTGCAATATTTTTTAGGAAAGATTCAAATTGATGAATAAAAATTTGTTCAAATAAGTATTTGAAGGTTCGTTATTTTAGTTTAGGGTCTTAGTTTTATGTTTTATTGTGTATTTTATACTCTTCTACTCTTCTCGACCTGAACTCTTGTAAAACTAGATAGTTCTACTATGAATTAAGGGATAGAACCCCCCCCCCCCCAAAAGAAAAAACATTTTTTTAATTAACTGTTTTTGGTTTATTTGATTTCAAAAAGTGAAACCAAAAAATCCGTTTTATCAATGAACAAAAAAAAGAACCTATTTTAGATCATTCAAAATTGATACATATTTATCCAGAATATTTTCACCAAGTGTTTTTGCGTGCATTGATGGCGAGAAATAAAAATATATGGGGTCTATATAAGAATTTATAGAAAATCCAAAAGTAAGAAAGTTGCACAAAAAAGAAAACCTTATATTACAAATACAAATAGGTTGGTTGATGGGGAAAATCATACCCCCCCACCTTGGAAAGTAGAAAATAGACTAAAAATTGGAGTATCTTGTGTTTTTTTGTCAACAAAAAAACTACTTTTTTTGAATAAACATAAGGTAAACAGAAAAATCTGTCTGCCCCATATTCTTAGACTAAGGACTAAGGGCGGGACAAATTCCATTCCCTCTTGAGTTAATCAATAGGAAATGGAATTCGGGAATTTGATGTTTGAAATGAGTCAATTTTTGAGTCAGGCCGATTTAGATTATTTCAACGTGTTATGTTTTATTACTTAGTTTATTTGTTTGTCGCACAAAAAAACTTTTTGAATTCCCGGTAGAAAGAGATTTCCCTAAGGAAAACGCTTTTAACGCTGCCCAATACCCCTTCCTCTTCCAACAATTTTTACGAATACGCTTTTTTGATACAGAAGTACGTTTTTTTGGAACTGCCATTTAAATAAAAATTAAGAGATTACTCATTGGTATAGCTGGATGTGAAAGACATCTATTGTTCAAAAAAACCTGCGCTTTTCTAATTCACTATGTATTTCTTTTCTAGATAATATTTTTTTCTAAAAATCTAAAAGAATAGAATAGGAATAGATAGGATGGGTGAACGATATGGGAAAATCGCATAAATATTACTAAAAATAGAAAAAAAAGAAGAATATTTTTAGTAACTTTAGTAACTTGTCAAACTCGGGAAAAATATGCCCAATTCGACTTGAATTTTCAAATTCGGAGACTAGTAATTAATCTCTTTCTTTCATATGATTTGACCAATTGTAACTTCTTGATTTGAATATTTGAAGTATTTAGCAGAAATTCAGAAAGAAAAAGAATAAGTAAAAAGAAATAAAAATTCAAAAATTCGATTTAAGTTAGGTTAAGTTAGTGCATATCTTCATTTTTTATTGACTCCTTTGAAAACAAAAGAGGTAAGGTCCGGTGAATCGGGAACAATTAATTAAGAATTAAAAAACTTTTTTTATGGAACAGACATATCAATATGCGTGGATTTTACCTTTCGTTCCACTTCCAGTTCCTATGTTAATAGGAGCGGGGCTTCTTCTTTTTCCGACAGCAACAAAAAACATTCGTCGTATGTGGGCTTTTCCAAGTATTTTATTGTTAAGTATAGTCATGATTTTTTCAACTAATCTGGCTATTCAGCAAATAAATAGCAGTTCTATCTATCAATATGTATGGTCTTGGACCCTCGATAATGATTTTTCTTTAGAATTTGGCTACTTGATTGATCCACTTACTTCTATTATGTCAATGTTAATCACTACTGTTGGAATTATGGTTCTTATTTATAGTGATAATTATATGGCTCACGATCAAGGATACTTGAGATTTTTTGCTTATATGAGTTTTTTTACTACTTCTATGTTGGGATTAGTTACTAGTTCAAATTTGATACAAATTTATATTTTTTGGGAATTGGTTGGAATGTGTTCCTATCTATTAATAGGGTTTTGGTTCACACGACCTCCCGCGGCAAATGCTTGTCAAAAAGCGTTTGTAACTAATCGTGTAGGGGATTTTGGTTTCTTATTAGGAATTTTAGGTTTTTATTGGATAACGGGTAG